CCCAACAATTAAGAATTGTTTTCCCCGACTTGCTGCATAAAAAACTAAATCACAAGCTTCTGATAAAAAACGAGCAGTTATAGTAAGATTTATAATATGACGACCTTTCCGCTTTGCAGAAATATACGGTGCCATTCTAGGATTCCATTTCCTAATACCATGTCCAAAATGAACTCCTGCTCTGATCATCTCTTCCAAATCGATATTCCAATATCTTTTTGTCATTTCTTTTCACACTTAAAAAGGGGGGTACCCCAAACTAAAATAAAATTTTGTTCCGATGGAACCTTCTCTTGTACCGGGGATGGGCCATTTATGCATGAGCCAAGCCATTATTTTTTATTAATTATTATCCGTATTAGTGTTATCAAATTACCAAAGCAAATGACTACAGCAAACAACAAAAAATGCAATTAAAAAAAGGAATCCGCTATTAGGAATCATTAAATCCTAGAAAAGTCGGGTTTTAAATAGAAGAGTCACAAAATTCCCTGTGGTAGAATAAAATATCTCTCATATCTACCTCGAATAAAGAAAAATGCTTTCTTTTTTTTTCCAAAAGAATGTTGGTATGTTGCCGTGAACAATGCACCAATCCTTTGGTGAATCCTGTCCCGGCGGGGATCACCCCCCCTAGAACAACATTTTCTTTAAGGCCTTTCAACCAATCGATACGACCCCGAAGAGCAGCTTTTGCTAAAACTCGAGCAGTTTCTTGAAAACTTGCTTCGGATATAAAACTTTGAGTATTCAAAGATGCTCGAGTTATTCCTAATAAAAAGGCTTGATAACAGATTGTTTCTTCTAAAGCGCGCCCCGTTCGTTCTGCTCGTAACAATCCAATCAGTTCTCCAGGTAAAAAAACATTAGACATTCCCTCTTCTGAAACCAAAACTTTTGATGTTATTTGACGTACAATAATTTCAATATGCCTATTATGAATATGCACCCCCTGGGATCGATAAACCTTTTGAATCTTATTAACCAAAGAAATACGACTTTGCACTATAGTTAACTCAGCACCAATCAAGAATCCCCAAGGAATTCCAAGAATTCTTGTTATACACTCGTTCCAACCCTTAATCCGCTTTTCTAAGTTCAGCGATATTGAATCAATCGAGCGGACTTCGAACACTTTTTCTACTTTTGGAAGACCTTGTGTTATATCACCGGATCTCGATTTTTCATATATAAATGTAACTAATGTATCCCCTTCGTAAAGAATTTTTCTGTAATGCCCATGAACTTTTGCTCCCGGAGTAGCCAAGTAGGGCTTAGCGGATCTTATTACTACAGAATCCCTTTGAACAATTAAAACTTGACCCGACTTTAGGTTTGGTTCTTTTTTTGCTATACATACATTTTCACAAAAAAGTTGTCCAAGACTAATTATTGCGGACGTTTCCTCACAATAATTATGATGATAATTTTGATGAAGAAAATACCAATTCAATTTTAATGGATTCAAAACAACGGCACTGTATGGATCTAGATTCCAAATTCTTCCGTTTTCATCAATTAAATAAGAGTTAATTACTTGAAAAATAGATTTGAAGTTATCAAGTGGCAAATATTTAATTACAGAGATATTATTATAAGTTAGTAAAGGCAAAAAGGAAGAAAAATTCGAAATTTGAATGGCTGTTCCTAAGGGGCCCGACGAGTTTTTAATTGTAATTAGAGGATTTTTTTTTTTTTTTTTTGATTGGTTTATCCCATTGTGATATTTTACATTATTAAATGGACCGATTCTAAAACAATTAGATGATGATAAAATTAACAAAGATTGGGATTCCTTATTTCTATTTAAGAACCTACGAATAGTTCCGTGATTTTGTCTAAGTGATTGTTGAAGAATGCCAGCCTTGGGAGAAGTCGAATAAAACGGATTCATGTGATCTGCAGAGATCAATCCAGAATCTGGCGGATTTTTCCTTTTTCTTATATACGAAATATGGGATTTCACTAAGCCAATTCTTATGAAATCTCGAATCAAACCCTTTGTACTTACTTCAACAAAGAACGCACGGACCTCCTCGAGAGAAGCATTTTTGTTGTCTTGGTCCCAATTCAAGACTAAACAAGTTCGAACCAATTGAATACTTGTGTCAGAAATTCCTCGAGTGCATTTTCCATTTCCATAAAGGAGATAGTTGAAAACTCGAAGTTGAATATTCTCCTTTTCCCGAAAGAGATCTTGTGGAAAGAGTGTTGCCAAATTTATACTGTCCGCTATCTCATAGGTTGCTACGGGCCGCACCAAAACAAAAAAAGTTTTCTTGGTTAGTGTGATCCGTTGGACATAAATCCAATTTTTCAATTTTTTTGATTCCTTAGCGTTTGTTTTTCCCCTTCCTGGAGGTATCAAGATGCCACTGTGTAGGGATCTCTTATTCCGGACATCTGTCTTGTCCGGAAAATGTATATCCCCCGAAAATATTGTTAGTTCAATCCTTTTTTTTTTTCTCTCCACTCGGATCAACCCGCCTACTTGGCTTCTTATATTTAAAGTGATTCGTGTATCGACTCCAATGATACTATGGTTCTGTACCATTATGGCAGAGGATTCGGGTAAAATATGCACTTCCTCGGGAATGAAAAAAAAGTGATCTACTTTCATTTCGTATTTTGGCTTCAATTTTTGGACTCCTCGATACTCAATCATATCCTCTTTTTGGATGATTGAGTCCGCCTTAAAAGTCCCATATTTAAGAATTCCGGAACTCTTTCTTCTGTATCTAGGATCATCAAAAAAAGCAAAAATACTATTTTTACGGAAAATACCATTTATGGGTATTGGAATCGAGATACCTGAATGCGGTATGAATTCTTTCTCTTGCTCTTGAATCGATTGGAATGGAATGAGAAATCTATTTCTTCGCCTTTTTGCTAATAAATCTGAGTTCTCATGAAAAATATCAGAATATATTAAATTATAATGACTAGTATCTACGATTCCATTCAATTCTGAATAATCGGGAATCCCCAATTTTTTTTTTTCAGAAAAATCTGAACTAAAAAATTTTTGGCTCACTTGATCATTATTCCCTGAGAGGCTGGAAATAGATTTTCTTTCGACGGAAAGAAAGGGTATGTTCATTTGATCTTGATCTTTGTAGATCGAAAAAAGAATGAGACTCGATCCCCATGAACCTCCTGATAATATCCATAAATGACTTGTTTTGGGTAAGAGATGTACATTACTATATGTAAATTCGGGTGCATGGGACACATCAGTACTCCAGTGCATTTCGCCCTCTGAGTCAGAATAAATATATTTTCTAACCCTCTCTTTAAAATGAAAAGTGTATGTTCCCTCGCGAATCTCAGCAATCACTTGTTCTGATTCTACATATTGATCGTTTTGAACTAAAAGAAAACTTTTTGGTGGAATAGTCACGCTATGTATAATATCTTCGCTCTCAATAATTACAGACAAGTCTATATAACATAGAAAGGCAGGATGCCCGTGACGTGTACGTGTAGGATGAACCAAATCCTCATTGAATTTTATTTTTCCATTAGAAGGGGCTCGTACATGTTCGGCAGTACCTCCTGTAAATACTCCGCCGGTATGAAAAGTTCTTAATGTTAGTTGAGTCCCCGGTTCGCCAATAGATTGACCCGCAATAATACCTACAGCTTCCCCCAATTCAACTAGGTCACCATGAGTGGGACTCCGCCCATAGCATAATCGACAGATCCAAGATGTACTACGACAAGTAAAGGGAGTTCGAATCGATATTGATTGTGTTCCAAAGGTTATGAATCGATTGACAAGTCCAATCCCAAGATCTTGATTTCGAAAGGCGACACATCGGGAACCTATATATATATCGTCTGCTAAGACACGACCAATTAATGTTTGGCTAAAAATTCTTTCTGACATCATCCGATTTTTATTTCGAGGACTCACAGAAATCCCTCGGATAGTGCCACAATCTGTTCTACGTACAACAATATGTTGAACTACTTCAACAAGTCGACGCGTAAGATATCCAGCATCCGATGTGCGGACAGCAGTATCTACAACTCCTTTACGGGCTCCATAGCAAGAAATAATATATTCTGTTAAAGAAAGTCCTTCGCGTAAATTGCTTTGAATAGGTAAATCAATCATTTGTCCTTGAGGATCTGACATTAATCCTCTCATACCTACTAATTGATGTACTTGAGATGCATTTCCCCTAGCCCCCGAAAAAGACATCATATGGACTGGATTGAAAGGGTCCGTCATCCTAAAATTAGGATTCATTTCTTGTCGCAAATATTCACTTGTAGCATACCATATCTCAATCGATTGGCGTAATTTTTCTACCGCATGTACATTCCCATAATGATGGTGTTTTTCCAAAATAAAACTTTGTTGTTCAGCATCTTGGACAAGCCAGCCCTTAGAAGGTATCGTTAAAAGATCATCAATTCCTAATGAAATGGATGTAGCAGTGGCTTGCTGGAAACCCAGAGTCTTTACTTGATCTAGGATGTGTGATGTATATGCCATCCCGAAGTGATCTATTAATCGGCTAATAAGTCGTTTAATAGCAGTTCCATCGATCACTTTATTGTGAAATACCAGATTGGCCCGTTCCGCCATAAGTACCTCCATATTCTGCTGAATGGGATTCGACAATGAGTTTGAGTCAATGATTGAAAAACTTCCTTTTCTCGATGTTGATTTGCGTAGGATTTTAGGTCAGTAACTATGCTATGGCCCGAATTGAATCGGAGAGGTCAAAATTCACACGGGTGTCCTAGACTTACTTTTTTTACTGCCATATTATTAGGTATCATATGAGTAGGCTTGAGAAAAACCTTGTATAGCTTCCTCAATTTCTCGATAAAAAGAAATATGACCAACTGTGGTTCGAATATATATACAAAAAGTTTCTTTTTTTACACTTCTTACTATTAGATAGTGTGCATAAATCTCATGATAGTTACCAAACGATTCATAGTGAACTTCGATAGGAACTTCTCTTGAAGCAATAACGCGTTGA